CTCTATTTTTACAAATTTGTTCAGACCTATTGTGGAGACTAAAGAGCAAAAACAAGTTTGTATCCATTTTTATGGATAGTGTATCCATTTTTATTGATATTATTAGTGATATTAGTGAGGTAGCAGTTACAAAAGGGCGAATTAAACAGATTCAATTTTGTCTTACAAAATGGAAGAGGCAATATACTCTGATAAGGAAGATTCAGAGGAAGATAAGTAAGATTCAGAGGAAGATAAGTACGATTCAGAGGAAGTGTTGGCATAAGTTTGTTCTATCCCATGGCCTGATTCCTCCAAAAAATAAGCCACCATTGAGATCGACACAGCTGAGATCGGAAAATCTTCGGGAGTTCCTCTCTGCAATCTTTTTCCTTCTTCTTGTGGCTGGAAGTCTCGTTGTGGTCCATCTTTACGTTGTTTTCTCGATCGCTAGTGAGTTACAGACAGAGTTCAAAACGGTCAAATCTTTGATAATGGAATCATCTATGCTTGAGATTGAGGTGGGAAAACTTCTGGATAGGTATCCTCTATCTGAATCGAATTCTTTCGGGTTGTTCAGGTTAACTAATCTCTTTCTAGGTGCTCTGCAAAAGATGTTCTTGCGTAATGCTGATGGAATACGCTTTAATAAGAAGAAAAATTGGAAGAAAAAGCTCGTCGAGATCATCGATCTCATAAGTATGCCCTTCGATCCACTCGCTTTTTCGATAAATACGAGATATCTAAGTCATACAAGTAAAGAGATCTATTCAGTGCTAAGAAAAAGGAGCGGGTATTGGATTGATGAAACGATAGAAGACTGGGCCGCAAACAGTGATTGGGTTGAGGATGAAGAAAGAGAAGTCTTGATTCAGTTCTCCACCTTAACGCCAGAAAAAAGGATTGATCGAATTTTATGGAGTCTGACTCAGAGTAATCATTTCTCAAAGAATGACTTTGATTCTCCAATGATGGAACAACCGGGAGAAATTTACTTAGGAAACTTAATTGACCTTCATAACAAGGATCTACTAAATTATGAGTTCGATACATCCTCTTTAGCAGAAAGACGGCTATTCCTTGCTCATTATCAGACAATCACTTATGCACAAACCCCGTCTGGGGCTAATAGTGTTCATGTCCCATCTGATCTACAACCCTTTTCGCTCCGCTTAGCTGTAACCCCCTCTCGGGGTATTTTAGTGATAGGTTCTATAGGAATTGGACGATCCTATTTGGTCAAATACCTAACGAAAAACTCCTATCTTCCTTTCATTACGATATTTCTGGACAAGTTCCGGGATACAGTTTTTCGGTTTGCTGATGATGATGACAGTGATGCCAGTGATGATGAGATCGAGATTTTTATTGATGCTCGTGACCCTATTGAGGCTATTAATCAAGATATTCATGTTTTTGACGATATGGATATTGATTTTGATCCTAGTATCTATAGTTTTGAGGAGAGAGATGCTCATGACGATAAGATTAATATGGAGCTAGAACAGCTAACTAGGATGGATGCGCTAACTGAGGAGATGGACACGGTGTGGCGCGTAGCCCAATTTTATATCAGCCTTCAAATCGAATTAACAAAAGCAATCTCTCCTTGCATAATATGGATTCCAAACATTCATGAGCTGCATTTTAGGGATTCGGGTTCCTTCTCCCTCGAGCTATTAGTGAACCTTCTCTCCTGGGATTGTGAAAGATCTTCCACTGGAAATAGTCTTGTTATTGCTTCGACCCATTTTCCCCAATTCGTGGATCCCTCTCTAATAGCTCCGCATAGATTAGATACGTGCATTAAGGTACGAAGGCCTCTTATTCCACAACAACGAAAGCACTTTTTCACTCTTTCATATACTAGGGGATTTCGCTTGGAAAAAAAAGCGTTCCAGGCTAATGGATTCGCGGCCATAACCATGGGTTCCAATGCACAAGATCTTATAGCACTTACCAATGAGGCCCTATCGATTAGTATTTCACATGGGAAATCAATTATAGACGAAAATACAATTAGATTCGCTCGTCATAGACAAACTTGGGATTTGCGAGCCCATGTAATACCGGTTCAGAATTCTCGGCTCCTTTTCTATCAGATAGGAAGGGCTGTCGCACAAAATTTACTTCTAAATAATTGCCCCATAGATCCGATATCGATCTATTTGCAGAAGACATTCTGTAACGAAGGGGATTTTTATTTGTACAGCTCGTACGTCGAACTTGGAATGAGCACGAAGAAATTAACGATACTTCTTTATCTTTTGAATTGTTCTGCCGGATCGGTCGCTCAAGATCTTTGGTCTCCACCCGAACCAGAGGAAAACAATAGGATCGCTTATGGTAGACTCGTTGAGAATGATTTTGATCTAGTTCATGGCCTATTAGAAATAGAAGGCATTCTAGAGGGATTCTCACGGACAGATCTAGAGGGATGCTCACGGACAGAAAAAGATTGCAGTCAGTTTGATAAGGATCGAGTGCCATTGCTTCTTCGGCCCGAACCAAGGAATCCCTC